CTTCTTGTTGCTGGATATCTCGTTCCTAGACATCTTCTCTTTGCTTCCCGGGCCTCTAGTGGGTTACAGACAGAGTTCGAAAAGGTCAAATCTTTGATGATTCCATCATCTATGATTGAGTTGCAAAAACTTCTGAAGAGGGATCCTCCATCTGAACCAGATGATGATCTTACATCTGAACCAAATGATGATAATCTTGATTTTACACCTGAACCGAATAATCTTATGCTTAGAGACGAATTTCTAACTGAACAATTGAGAAAGATTCGCATTTTTTTAAAGGATCCCCTTATCGACGTTCCTATGGAACAATTCGACGTTTTTCCAGAAAAAATACTGGATTTTATGCTATCTATACCTAATTTGTATATCAATCTCGTCGATAGCGATATCATCGATCTCATAAGTAAGATACCAAATCCCATCGATCGAATCGCTTTTTCGAGAAAGACGAGCCATCTAAGTCATACAAGTAAAGAGATCTATTCATTGATAAGAAAAGTGAAAGGGGCTGGGGGTGTGGACAGGGATGGGGTTGTGGACTGGGCTGGGGGTGTGGACAGGGATGGGGTTATGAACGGGGCTGGGGGTGTGGACAGGGAAGGCGGTGGTGGACTGGGCGGGGGGTGTGGACAGGGATGGGGTTATGAACGGGGGGTTGGGCTGATGATCAAGTAGAATCCTGGGTCGCAAGAAGTGAGTGGATTGATGATGAAGAAAGAGAATTCTTGGTTCAGTTCTGCACCTTAACGACAGACAAAAGGATTGAGATTGATCAAATTCTATGGAGTCTGACTCATAGTGATCATTTCTCAAAGAATGACTCTGGTTATCAAACGATTGAACAACCGGGAGCAAATTACTTACGGGACTTAGTTGACATTCATAAAAAGTCTCTAATGAATTATGAGTGCAATACATCCTGTTTAGCGGAAAGACGGATATTCCTTGCTCATTATCAGACAATCACTTATTCACAAACCCCGTGTGGGACTAATAGTTTTGATTTCCCATCTCCTGGAAAACCCTTTTCGCTCCGCTTAGCCTTACCCCCCGCCAGTGGTATTTTAGTGATAGGTTCTAGAGGAACTGGACGATCCTATTTGGTCAAATACCTAACGTCAAACTCTTATGTTCCTTTCATTACGGTATCTACGGACAGGTTCCGCAAGCCTGTAGATGATGATGATTTTGATTTTGTTGAAGTTGAAGATGAGGAGGATGTTCATAGTTATTTTGCGTATGGTCCTCCTCCTTCTGCGTCGTCGTCGTATCCTAGTCTTGATCTTGGTTTTGGTGGTGGTGGTGGGGATGAGGATGATATTGATCTTTTTCTTCTTGTTAAGGGCCTTGTGGCTAGCATTCTTAACATTCTTCGTAGTCTTGGTCATGTGGGAAATGGTATTGGTAATAGTTTTATTGAGGATATTGATTGTTGGGCTCTGAATCGTGATGAGATTGATAAGAGTCAGATTGATGAGAGTCAGATTGATGATAGGACTGGGCTCTGAATCGTGATGAGATTGATAAGAGTCAGATTGATGAGAGTCAGATTGATGATAGGGAGATTGATGATAGGGAGATTGATAGGCATATGACTCATAGGCTGGAAGGGTTAACTGGGTGGGACATGATAGCTAGGCAGGTGTGTCCGAAACTAGACCCCCAATCTTATACCAACCTTCAATTCGAATTAGCAAAAGCAATGTCTCCTTGCATAATATGGATGCCAAACATTCATAATCTGTGTTGGTGGGAGTCGGATTGCTTATCCCTCGGTCTATTAGTGAACCATCTCTCCGGGGGTTGTGAAAGATGTTCCACTAAAAATCTTCTTGTTATTGCTTCGACTCATATTCCCCAAAAGGTGGATCCCACTCTAATAGGTCCGAATAAATTAAATACGTGCATTAAGATACGAAGGCTTCCTATTCCACATCAACGAAAGCACTTTCTCACTCTTTCATATACTAGGGGATTTCACTTAGAAAATCAAATGTTTCATACTAATAGATTGGGGTACATAACCATGGGTTCCAGTGCACGAGATCTTGCAGCACTTACCAACGAGGCCCTATCGATTAGTATTACACAGAAGAAATCAATTATAGACACTAATACAATTCTATCTGCTCTTCATAGACAAACTTGGAATTTTCAATCCCGGGTAAGATCGTCTCAGGATCGGAGGATCCTTTTCTATCAGATAGGAAGGGCTGTAGCACAAAATGTACTTCTAAGTAATTGCCTCATAGATCCTATATCTATCTATATCAAGAAGAACTCGTGGAATAAAGGGCATTCTGATTTGTACAAATGGTACTTGGAACTTGGAACGAGCATGAAGAAATTAACGATACTTCTTTATCTTTTGAGTTGTTCTGCCGGATCGGTCGCTCAAACTCTTTGGTCTCTACCCGGACCCGAAACTGGGATCACTTCTTATAGACCCGCTGAGGATGATTCTGATCTAGTTCATGGCCTATTAGAAGTAGAAAGC